TGAGTGCACGCGGGGTGGATATGTGTGTGTATGTCCTGTGACCATTGACTGAACTGCACCTTATGGTTGTGCGATGGGGATAAATGATGAAGGATAAGTCCAGCTACAAGTTATTTGACTGCTACGGGGCCACTCTGGCCATAGTTGAGTGATACCAATTTCTCCCCCCCCAAAAGTTAAAAATACCAAATGCATGACACCACAGTTATGTGTGATCATGGGCTGATTAGTCATTAGTCCATCGAGATGTCCCATTTGAGAGGTTAGTAGGATTGGATTGAGGACTGTTATGGCCCTGAGGTAAGAACCAGATGCCAGGTATAGTTTCACGGTAGGAACCCCCACATATGATGGGCCCGGAGCGAGAAGAGGTACACGTCAGGCAAGGATTGATGGTTTCTCGAGGCATGGTGATCAAGCTCGTGATCTAGGTGAGGTGCATACATGTAAAACCAACCATAATATGTACATGCTTATATGCATGGGGCAAACCATTAATGCACGATATACATGGGGGGAGGGGGGGGAAGGCATACATACTGGGCAGGCAGAGTAAATGTTATTAAATATATGAATTGAAATAGTGGGGGTGAGGAAATCAGGGAATAGTTTAGTTAGAATGTCAGCTTTGGGTGCTGATGGTGGGGTTCTTGCCTCTTCCTTGAGTCTTAGGGAGAGGGAGCTCTCCATTCTTGGTTTACAAGACCAAAGTAATCAGTATACTACAAAGACTCTTCATTTTAATAGGCTGTTCTCGATGATGCTGGCGATTGGTATGAGAACTAGGAGGAGTATGAAGTAAAGGATTGAGGCTAGTTGACCGATAGCGATGAATGGGTGTTCTACTGGTTGGCCGCCGATTCAGGTCAGGATGAGTAAGTCAGCTACTAGGAGTCAGAATAGACATTGGCTTAGTGGACGGAACATCATGCTTCGTTGCTTTGAGGTATGTAGCAGTGGGACGATGGCTAGGATTAGGATGGATAAGATTAGGGCCAATACCCCTCCTAGTTTGTTGGGGATGGATCGTAGAATTGCGTATGCGAATAGGAAGTATCATTCAGGCTTGATATGAGGTGGTGTACTGAGCGGGTTGGCGGGGGTGTAGTTGTCTGGGTCTCCTAGTAGGTCTGGGGAGAATAGTACTAGGGTTATTAGTACTAGGACCAGAAGTAGGGCGCCCAGGATATCTTTGATGGTGTAGTAGGGATGGAATGGGATTTTGTCAGAGTCGGATGGAATTCCGGAGGGGTTGTTGGAGCCTGTTTCGTGGAGAAACAGGAGATGGACTGCTGCTAGTGCTGAGATAATAAACGGCAGGATAAAGTGGAAAGCAAAGAATCGTGTCAGGGTGGCTTTGTCTACTGAGAATCCTCCTCAAATCCATTCTACGAGATCAGTTCCAATGTATGGGACGGCTGATAGTAAGTTGGTGATTACGGTTGCGCCTCAAAAGGATATTTGCCCCCATGGTAAGACGTAACCTATGAATGCTGTTGCTATGGTTGTGAATAGTAGGACGATGCCAATGTTTCATGTTTCGGGGAATATATAAGATCCATAGTATAGGCCGCGTCCTACATGTAGGAACAGGCAGATAAAGAATATGGAGGCCCCATTTGCGTGTATGTATCGGATAACTCAGCCGTAGTTGACGTCTCGGCAGATGTGTGTGACTGATGAGAAGGCTGTAGTTGTGTCTGATGTGTAGTGTATGGCTAGAAATAAACCCGTAAGGATTTGGAGAATTAAGCAGACTCCGAGCAGGGATCCGAAATTTCATCATGCTGAGATGTTTGATGGTGCAGGCAGGTCGACGAATGAGTTGTTGATGATTTTAGCTAATGGGTGGGTTTTGCGAATGTTGGTCATTAATGTTCTTATAGTTGAAACACAACGGTGATTTTTCATGTCACTAGTCATGGTTAGATTCCATGTAGGAATAATGATGACATACATTGTATTCATTCTAAGTGTTGTTTTTGTAGTTAGTTTTGTAGGGCTTTCTTCAAAGCCCTCCCCTATCTACGGCGGGCTGGTCTTAATTATTAGTGGGGCTGTTGGTTGCGGTATTGTGCTGAGTTTTGGGGGGTCGTTTCTGGGTTTAATGGTATTTTTGATTTATTTGGGAGGTATGTTGGTTGTTTTTGGGTATACTACGGCTATGGCTACTGAGCAGTATCCTGAAGCTTGGGCTTCTAATAAGGCTGTCCTGGGTGCTTTTATTGTTGGTCTATTGTCCGAGTTGTTGACTGCTTGTTATATTTTAAAGGATGATGACGTTGAGGTTGAAGTTATACTGAAGTTTAATGGTGCGGGTGACTGGGTTATTTATGACACCGGGGACTCAGGGTTTTTTAGTGAGGAGGCTATGGGGATTGCGGCTTTGTATAGTTATGGGACCTGGTTGGTTATCGTCACTGGCTGATCACTTCTTATCGGGGTGTTGGTAATCATGGAGGTTACTCGTGGAGATTAAGAATGAGCAGGCTGAGGGCTAGGGTTAGTATAAATGATAAGAAGTATAGTTTGATTAGGCCTTTTTGGTTGGTGATGGTGATTGAAGATTTTATTTGAAAGTGGGAGATAGATTTTGGTAGAACTTTTTCTAATCAGATTAGATCTAGTAGTGTTGATGCTGATTTTTGGCTTATGTGTAGGTTTGTTTTAGGTATTAGGCGGTGAATGGTGATGGGGAAGTAACCTAGCATATTTGAGAATTTGAATAGGTCGGAGGGGTATTTGAATTTTAGGCTTTGCGTTGTGAGGTTAAGTTCTAGTGCCAGGATGAAACCTGAGATAGTTACAGCGAGGGCCATGATTTTAAGATAATGAGGCATAGTTATCTGTGGGGTGGTGGTGGGTGTAATGTTGTGGGAGATTAGGAATCCTGCGAAGATACTCCCTAGTAGAAGACGTTTAATGGAGTTGATTAGGAGTGGATTATTCTCGTTGATTGTAATGATAGGGTTGAAGCGGGGTTGTCCTAGGAGTGCGAAGAATAGGATTCGAGTGCTGTAGGCAGCTGTTATGGAGGTGGCAACGAGGGTTATTAGAAGGGCTCAGGCGTTGGCATACGACGTGTTGGCGGTCTCGATAATTAGGTCTTTGGAGTAAAATCCTGTTAGGAATGGCATTCCTGTGAGTGCTAGGCTTCCAACGATTAGGGAGGTTGTGGTGAATGGTAGTGCTTTGAATAGTCCTCCTATTTTTCGAATGTCTTGTTCATCGTTTAGGCTGTGGATGATTGATCCGGAGCACATGAATAGTATGGCTTTGAAGAATGCATGTGTGCAGATGTGAAGGAATGCTAGGTAGGGCTGGTTAATGCCGATGGTTACAATTATTAGTCCGAGTTGGCTTGAAGTAGAGAAAGCGATGATTTTTTTGATGTCGTTTTGTGTCAAGGCACAGATTGCTGTGAACAAAGTCGTGATTGCTCCTAAACATAGTGTGACGGTTTGTATGGTTTTGTTATGCTCCATTAGGGGGTGAAATCGGATTAGGAGGAATACCCCTGCCACAACCATAGTGCTTGAGTGCAGTAGGGCTGATACAGGAGTTGGGCCTTCCATGGCTGAGGGTAGTCACGGGTGGAGGCCGAATTGTGCGGATTTTCCGGTAGCTGCTAATAGTAGGCCTATGAGGGGGATGTTCAGGTCTTTGTGGTTAGTTATGAGGATTTGCTGGAAGTCTCAGGTGTTCAGGTCAGCTAGAAACCAAGCCATGGCTAGGATGAATCCTACGTCCCCAATACGGTTATATAGGACGGCCTGTAGTGCCGCCGTGTTGGCGTCCGCCCGGCCGTACCATCAACTGATAAGTAGGAATGATATGATGCCTACCCCTTCTCATCCGATAAATAGTTGAAACATATTGTTGGCAGTGACCAGGATTATTATGGTGATAAGGAAAAGGAGTAGGTATTTGAAGAATCGGTTAATATGGGGGTCTGAGTGTATGTATCACATCGAGAACTCTATGATAGATCAAGTGACGAATAATGCTACCGGCACAAAGATCATTGAAAAGTAATCGAGTTTAAAGCTGAGTGAGAGCTTTATCGTTTGGATTGTGACCCAGTGTCAGTTCGAAACTATTGTGTCCTGTCCTGAGTGAAGAAACATTATCATGGGGATTAGACTGATTATGAAGGCGTAAGAGGTAGTAGTTTTTACGTATTGGGGGTAGAGTTTATTGGTGTATAGGGTGGTGTTGGTTGTCATAATGGGGAGGGTTAATATGAATAGCGTTACGAGGGCTGATGAGGTGAGTAGGTTGATTACTTTTATTTGGAGTTGCACCAATTTTTTGGTTCCTAAGACCAATGGATAACTACCATCCTTTAAAAGTTGAAAAAGCCATGTTTTTACACATGGGAGCATGAGTTAGCAGTTCCTGCGTAATGCTTTTTCGGTAAATAAAAAGACTTGAGCTTTTATTGTTAGACTCACAATCTAACGTTTTTGTTAAACTATATTTACAGCAAATAGGGCCCAGAATGATTTTGGGGTTGAGCGAGAGGAGTAGCAGGGGTAATAGGTGGAGGACCATCAGGGAGTTTTCTCGCGTGAATGATGGTTTGATGTTTTTGATGTGGTGTGTAAATTTTCCGCGTTGTGTGGTAATTAGTATGTATAGGGAGTATAGGGCGGTAATGGTGATGTTGATGCCTATTAGGATGATGGTGATGTTGGACCATGAGAATGAGGCTATCACTACAAATAGTTCTCCTATCAAGTTGATTGTGGGGGGCAGGGCTAGGTTGGCTAGGTTAGCGAGTAATCATCATGCGGCTATTAGTGGTAGGAGCATTTGTAGGCCTCGTGCGAGGATTATAGTGCGGCTGTGGATGCGTTCATAGTTGGAGTTAGCTAAGCAGAATAACAAGGATGATGTTAGTCCGTGAGCAACCATTAGGGCCGTTGCTCCTATGTAACTTCATGGCGATTGGATTAGTACTGCTATGATTACTAAGGCCATGTGGCTGACGGAGGAGTAGGCGATTAGGGACTTTAGATCTGTTTGGCGTAAGCAGATGGAGCTAGTTATGATCATTCCCCACAGGGACAGCATTATGAAGGGGTAAGCTATATAGTTTGTTAGGGGACTTAATAGTATGGTGATTCGTATTATTCCGTACCCGCCTAGTTTAAGGAGTACGGCGGCAAGGACTATGGATCCTGCGATGGGAGCCTCCACGTGAGCTTTTGGGAGTCATAGGTGAAGGCCGTATAGGGGTATTTTTACTATGAATGCCATCATGCATGCTAATCATAGTAGTATGTTGGATCAGGAGTTTGGAAGGGGCTGTGCCCAGTATTGGATTATCAATAGGTTTAGGGTGCCTAGGTTGTTTTGGAGTCATAGTAGGGCGATCAGAAGGGGTAAGGAGCCCACTAGGGTGTAGAATAGGAAATATAGACCAGCGCGCAGGCGTTCTGTTTGGTTGCCTCATCGGGTGATGATAATTAGTGTTGGCATGAGTGTGGCTTCAAATAGAATGTAGAATATAATTAGTTCTGTGGCAGTGAACGTTATGATCAGGAGTAGCTGTAATGTTACTAGTATCGTAATGTATAGTTTTTTCCGGGTGAGGGTCTCTTTTGATAGGTGGTGCTGGCTTGCTACGAGTATCAGGGGGAGGAGTCATGTTGTGAGTATTAACAGGGGTGTGGATAAGGAGTCTGCAAAGAACAATAATGAGAAGTTTAGGCTGTTGTCTGGGAGTTGGTTAAGGTATGTTAGGGTGATTAGGCTAATTAGCATGCTGTGGGCTGTTGTGTTAATCCAGATTATGTTATGCTTTGATAGTCACGTTAGGGGGATTAATATTATGGTTGGTATGATGATTTTTAGCATTGTAGTAGGTTTAAGTTTTGTACGTAATCTGTTCCATATGTATTGGAGACTATGACTAATAGGGACAGCCCCAGGGCCGCTTCACAGGCTGCAAATACAAGCAGGATGATGGGGGCCATATTGGCTAGTGTGAAGTGATTAGCCAGAATAGTGATTGTTATTATGATGAAGAGAGATAGTATTATGCCTTCCAGGCAGAGTAGGGAGGATATCAGGTGGGATCGGTAGATAAGTAGCCCTATAAAGGATAAAATAAAGGCCAGGAAGATGTTGGTGTATACTATGGACATTTGATAATTGCAATGTGGCTTGCAATCTAATGAGTCGAAATCATTTATTTTTATTAAACTAATTATCACTATTCATCTCATTCTAGGCCCTCTTCAGTTCATTCATAAGCTAGGCTTGCGGCTAGAAGAGAGATTAGTGTTAGTGCTGTGGCGAGTGTAGCTTTCAGGTTAGCTGACTGGGAGGCTCATGGTAGTGGCAGAAGTAATGCGATTTCTAAATCAAATAGTAAAAATGTGATTGCTACTAAGAAGAATTTTATGGAGAAAGGGAGGCGTGCTGATCCTAGGGGGTCAAAGCCACATTCGTATGGTCCCGCTTTATCTGTGTAGATATTTAGCTGGGGAAGTCAGAATGCGATCAGAATGAGTAGAGATGCTAGTGATACATTGGTGAGCAGGGTCAGTATTATATTTATTATTTCTCTCTGGATTTTTGCCAGAACTAGTTGATTGGAAGTCGACTGTACTTGTTAATACTAGAGAAATAGGATCCTCATCAATAGATAGATACATACAGGAATAATCATACGACGTCTACGAAATGTCAGTATCAGGCAGCTGCTTCGAATCCAAAATGATGGCTAGATGTGAAGTGATAATTTAACTGACGTAGGAAGCAAATAATAAGGAAGGTAGATCCAATGATGACATGGAGGCCGTGGAATCCTGTGGCCATAAAGAATGTAGAGCCGTAAATCCCGTCGGAGATTGTAAATGGTGCTTCATAGTACTCTGAGGCTTGTAAGAGGGTGAAGTACAGGCCCAGGGAGACCGTGATGAAAAGGGCTTGAAGCATGTGTTTGCGGTTTCCTTCCATTAGACTGTGGTGGGCTCAAGTAATGGAGACCCCCGAGGCTAGGAGGACTGAGGTGTTGAGCAGTGGTACTTCTAGGGGGTTCAGGGGTATAATTCCTGTGGGTGGTCAGCATCCTCCTAATTCGGGGGTTGGTGCTAGACTCGAGTGGTAGAAGGCCCAGAAGAAACCTGCAAAGAAGAAGACTTCCGATGTGATGAAAAGGATCATTCCGTATCGTAGGCCTTTTTGAACGGTAGGAGTGTGGTGGCCTTGGAAGGTTCCCTCCCGGATAATGTCTCGTCATCATTGATATATGGTCAGTGTGTTGGTTATTATGCCCAGAGCTAAAAGGAGTGTTGAGTTAAAATGAAATCATATTACTAACCCTGACGTTATGAGGAGGGCGGAGAGGGCTCCTGTTAATGGTCAAGGGCTCGGGTTAACCATGTGGTATGAGTGAGTCTGGTGGGTCATTAAGTATTATCACGTAGGTATAGGCTTACTAGTAAGGTGAAAACGTAGGCTTGGATAAGGGCTACTGCAAACTCTAAGGCGGTCAGAAGAATGAGGACTACAAAAGTTACTATTGCTGTGGTGGTGCTGATGTTCATTAAAGCTAGGGTAGCCCCTCCGATTAGGTGAATTAGTAGGTGGCCTGCAGTGATGTTGGCTGTTAGTCGTACGGCTAGGGCCACGGGTTGAATGAACAGACTAATAGTTTCAATGATAATGAGTATGGGGATCAAGGGGAGTGGAGTTCCTTGTGGTAAGAAGTGGGCTAGAGAAGCTTTAGTTTTGTGTCGGAAACCTACAATTACCGTGCCTAGTCATAAGGGGATGGCTATCCCCAGGTTTAAGGACAATTGAGTAGTGGGGGTGAATGAGTGTGGCAGTAGGCCTAGGAGGTTAGTGGAGCCAATAAATAGGATTAGGGACATTAGTATTAATGCTCAGGTTTGCCCCTTTTGGTTGTGGGTGGCTAGTATTTGTTTTGATGTCAGTTGCACCAGTCACTGTTGAATAGAGATGAGTCGGTTGTTGATTAGCCGGCTAGGCGAGGGGAATATGATACTTGGGAATATTACGATAGCGATGACAATAGGAAGCCCTATTATTGTAGGGGTAATGAAAGAGGAAAATAGATTTTCGTTCATTTTTTTTCTCAGGGCGTAACGGATTTTGGTGTGACCGTTGGTTTTGGCTTGGGGTCTTCTGGGAAGTGGTGTTTTGATACTTTTAGTTGGAATACAAGGAATAGGGTGATAATTATTGACAGGATTGTAATAAATCAAGTTGAGGTGTCTAGTTGTGGCATGTCATTGAGGAGAGGTTGGGCTCCCAATCTTTAACTTAAAAGGTTAATGCTGTTTAGCTTCTCAATGAATCTACAACATCGAGGTGGATCATTTTTCAAAATATGATAGAGGAACTAGTTCGAGGACGATGGGCATAAAGCTGTGGTTAGACCCACAGATCTCTGAGCATTGGCCGTAGTATAGTCCCGGTCGCATAGCCATCAGGGTAGTTTGATTTAGGCGTCCTGGGATGGCGTCAGTTTTTAGTCCTAGGGATGGTACGGCTCACGAGTGCAATACGTCTTCAGATGAAATTAGCACGCGGATTGTTGTCTCCATTGGGAGAACTACTCGGTTGTCCACTTCTAGCAGTCGTAGTTCTCCGGGTTTTAGTTCTTGGGTTGGGATTATGTAGGAGTCGAAACTTAGGTCTTCGTAGTCCGTGTATTCATAGCTTCAGTATCATTGGTGCCCTATGGTCTTTACGGTTAAGGAGGGGTTGTTGATTTCGTCTATTATGTAGAGGATTCGTAATGAAGGAAGGGCAATTAGGATCAGAATAATAGCTGGCAGGATGGTTCAGATTGTTTCGACTGCTTGGGCGTCTATGGTGCTAGTATGCGTGAGCTTAGTAGTCAATATTAGTGAAATGATGTATAGGACAAGAGAGCTAATTAAGAACACAATTATCAGTGTGTGGTCATGGAAATGTAGGAGTTCCTCCATAATAGGGGAGGCTGCATCTTGGAGGCCTATTTGGAAAGGGTACGCCATAGAGATATAAAGGATTCTCACCTATAATTTAACTTTGACAAAGTCACGTAATTTTTACTAATATCTCTTTATCAAGAAAGACATAATGGTTATGATATTGGCTTGAAACCGATTCTAGGGGGTTCGATTCCTTCCTTTCTTATTTTGATAGCACGTAGGTTGGTTCCTCGAAGGTGTGATAGGGAGGAGGGCATCCGTGTAACCACTCAATGTTTGTTGAGGTGAGTTCTACTATCAATACTTCTCGTTTGGATGCGAAAGCTTCTCAGATTATGAAGATCATTAGTATTACCGCTGTTAGTGAAATGAATGAACCCATGGAAGATACCGTATTTCATGTTGTGTAGGCATCTGGGTAGTCGGAATAGCGTCGGGGCATGCCTGATAGGCCTAGGAAGTGCTGAGGAAAGAATGTTATGTTTACCCCGATGAATATAATTGTGAAGTGGATTTTTGCTCAAACGTCATTTAGTGCATACCCTGTGAATAGTGGGAATCAATGTACAAATCCGCCCATGATTGCAAACACTGCCCCTATTGAGAGAACGTAGTGGAAATGTGCTACCACATAGTACGTGTCGTGAAGGACAATGTCTAGTGACGAATTCGATAATACGATGCCCGTCAGACCACCAACCGTAAATAGGAAAATAAACCCTAGGGCTCATAGCATGGCCGGTGACCATTTAATGCTTCCTCCATGCAGGGTAGCCAGTCAGCTAAACACTTTAACTCCCGTAGGAATAGCAATGATTATAGTGGCTGATGTAAAATATGCCCGTGTATCAACATCCATGCCTACAGTGAATATGTGATGTGCTCATACAATAAAGCCCAGGAAGCCGATTGATATTATTGCCCAGACCATTCCTATATAGCCAAACGGCTCTTTTTTCCCCGAATAGTATGTCACAATGTGTGAGATAATTCCAAAGCCAGGTAAAATTAAGATGTATACCTCTGGGTGTCCGAAAAACCAGAACAAATGTTGATATAGGATGGGGTCTCCTCCTCCAGCCGGGTCAAAAAAGGTGGTATTCAGGTTTCGGTCTGTGAGTAGCATGGTAATACCGGCTGCCAGGACCGGTAGAGATAGGAGTAAGAGTACGGCTGTGATTAGGACAGATCACACAAACAGAGGGGTCTGGTATTGTGATATCGCAGGAGGTTTTATATTAGTAATAGTAGTGATAAAGTTGATGGCTCCCAGGATGGATGAGACACCTGCTAAGTGGAGGGAAAAGATTGTCAGGTCTACCGATGCTCCTGCATGTGCTAGGTTTCCTGCCAGAGGGGGATATACAGTTCATCCTGTCCCTGCACCAGCCTCTACCATAGAGGAGGTCAGGAGGAGAAGGAAGGATGGAGGTAAGAGTCAGAAGCTTATATTATTTATTCGTGGGAATGCCATATCAGGTGCACCGATTATTAGGGGCACCAGTCAGTTTCCAAAACCCCCGATCATGATTGGTATGACTATGAAGAAAATCATTACAAATGCGTGAGCAGTGACAATAACGTTGTAAATTTGGTCATCCCCTAGCAGGGCACCGGGTTGACCTAACTCCGCGCGGATTAGTAGGCTGAGAGCAGTGCCCACCATCCCAGCTCATGCGCCGAACAGAAGGTAAAGGGTGCCAATATCTTTATGGTTTGTGGAGAATAATCATCGATCTATGAACATGGGTAAAATGGCTGATAAGAGCATTAGACTGTAAATCTAAGGATAGGGGTTTAAGTCCCCTTTTTGCCAAGCCTCGTGGTGAAATATCACATTGAATTGCAAATTCAAAGAAGCAGCTTCAACCCTGCCGGGGCTTCTCCCGCCTTTTTTTTCTTCGCGGCGGGAGAAGTAGATTGAAGCCAGTTGACTAGGGTGTTTAGCTGTTAACTAAAGTTTCGTGGGATGGTAGCCCACCAATCTAGAGAGGGCTTAGCTTAAATTAAAGTGACTGATTTGCGTTCAGTAGATGTGAGATGTATCCTTGCAGTCCTTAGAGCAGGTTCAGGAGTTAAGTGGGTGGCACTTACTTAGGGCTTTGAAGGCTCTTGGTCTTTTTAACCTAAACTCCTAGAATAGTGTTAATATTGTCGGGGTCAATGGAAGTAGTATGGTTGAGGCTACAATTAGAGGGGGTAGAAGGGTGCTGTTTTTTGTACTTTCGAATTGTCATTTTATTTTTATTGTGTTTGTTGAGGGGAATATAGTTAGTGCTGTTGCGTATGTTAGTCGTATGTAGAAGTATAAGTTTAACAGTGCAGTCATTGCTATGAATATTGCTATGGCGATTATGTTGTTTTTTGTAAGTTCGTGGATGATTATTCATTTGGGGATAAATCCTGAGAGGGGAGGCAGGCCCCCTAGAGAGAGTATGGTTATTAGGACCAGGGAGGTTATTAGTGGGAGTTTATTTCATATGTGAGATAGTGATAGCGTAGTTGTGGATGAGTTCAGGGTAAACAGTATAAATGTCCCTAGTGTCATTGTGATGTAGATTATAAGGTTTAGTAGTATCAGGGTGGGGTTATATGTTGTTACAGCGATCATTCATCCTATGTGGGCGATTGATGAGTAAGCTAGGATTTTTCGGAGTTGTGTTTGGTTGAGGCCCCCTCAGCCCCCGGCTAGGACGGACATGGCTGCTATAATTACTAGTAGGCTTGGGTTAATGGAGGGCGAGATTTGATATAGAATGGACAGAGGGGCGATTTTTTGTCAGGTGAGTAGGATTATTCCTGATGATAGTGGGATTCCTTGGGTTACTTCAGGTACTCAGAAGTGAAAGGGCGATAGTCCTAATTTTATTGCTAAGGCTATTGTTATTGTGTTTGATGTGATTGGGTTGGGAGTATTTAGTACTGTCCATTGGCCCGTCAGTAGTAAGTTGATGATGATTCCCAGTATGAGGAGTATAGATGCGGTGGCCTGGGTGAGGAAGTATTTTGTTGATGCTTCTATGGCTCGTGGGTTGAATTTTTTTATTAGAATGGGGATGATAGCTAGTATGTTTATTTCAAACCCAATTCAGATTGTCAGTCAGTGGGAGCTCATTAGTACTATGATGGTCCCTAAGATGACAGTGGATATGATGATGGCAAGGACGAGGGGTTTGATTAGTACGGGAAGGGGATAAACCAACATTTTCGGGGTATGGGCCCGATAGCTTATTTAGCTGACCTTACTGTAGAATTTGGTGTAAGTTTGGTAGCACGAAGATTTTTGAGTTCTTAAGGTTAGGTTCGATTCCTATAATTCTAGAAATAAGAGGGCTCGAACCTCTATAATTTACTCTATCAAAGTAACTCTTTTGTCAGACATATTTCTTATGTTTGGGGAGGGATGCTTGCTGTTATGATGGGTAGGGCTATGTGTCATATGCATAGTGCTAGTGTCAGAGGGAGGAAGTTTTTTCATAATAAGTGTATAAGTTGGTCATAGCGGAATCGTGGATAGGATGCTCGGATTCACAGGAATAGGGCTGTTAGTAAAAGTGTTTTTATGGTGAGGTTGATAGTGTATAGCTCCGGTAGGTAGGGGATGTGGAATGCGCCAAGGAATAGGATCGTTGTGAGGATGTTTATTATGATAATGTTAGCGTACTCGGCTAGGAAGAATAGGGCGAATGGTCCGGCCGCATATTCGACATTGAATCCTGAAACTAGTTCTGATTCCCCCTCGGTCAGGTCGAATGGTGCACGGTTGGTTTCTGCTAAAGTTGAGATAAACCATATTATGGCCAGAGGCCATGCGGGGAGGACTAATCATAGGTGCTCCTGCGTGGTGATTAGTGTGGACAGAGTAAATGAGCCATTTATCAGTAGCACTGAAAGGAGGATAATGGCTAATGTGACTTCGTAGGAAATTGTTTGGGATACAGCTCGGAGGGCCCCGATTAGGGCATATTTTGAGTTTGAGGCTCATCCGGATCATAGGATGGAGTAGACGGCTAGGCTTGATATTGCCAGTATGAACAGGACTCCTAGGTTTATGTTAATGAGGGGGTAAGGCATGGGTAATGGAATTCACATGGTTAGGGCTAGTGTTAGGGCTAGAATTGGGGCTATTACGAATATAGTGATGGATGACGTTAGGGGCCGCAGGGGTTCTTTAGTGAAGAGCTTTACGGCGTCCGCGATTGGTTGCAGGAGGCCATAAGGTCCTACAATGTTTGGACCCTTACGAAGTTGCATGTATCCCAGGATTTTTCGTTCCACTAATGTCAGGAAAGCTACGGCGAGTAGGACTGGTACGATTAGTGAAATGATGTTGATTATGAACATGTTGTTAGGGAGAGGATTTGAACCTCTGGTAATAAAAGCTTAAGTTTTACGCAATTACTGGGCTCTGCCACCCTAACAAACCCTATCTCTAGGGTCATTGAGTAATGGACGGGCTAGATTGAGATTGTGTCATCTATTGGTCCTAAGGCATTCTGGTGGAATGGGCCTTGCTTCCCTTGTCCTTTCGTACTGGGAGAGGCAGTTTTAATAGATAGAAACCGACCTGGATTACTCCGGTCTGAACTCAGATCACGTAGGACTTTAATCGTTGAACAAACGAACCCTTAATAGCTGCTGCACCATTAGGATGTCCTGATCCAACATCGAGGTCGTAAACCCTATTGTTGATATGGACTCTTAAATAGGATTGCGCTGTTATCCCTAGGGTAACTTGTTCCGTTGATCAAACTGTTGGATCAATGAGTGATGGAATGCTTCGACGGGTTTGTCTGTGATTGAATCACTCGGAGGTTGTTTTGTTCTCCGAGGTCGCCCCAACCTAAATTGCTAACCCATGTCAATAAGGTTATGTTAATCCTGTTGGTGATGTAGTAGGTTATTGTGGGTTAGTTAATTAAAGCTCCATAGGGTCTTCTCGTCTTATTGGTCTATTCCCGCCTCTTCACGGGAAGGTCAATTTCACTGATTGGAAGTAAGAGACAGTTAAACCCTCGTGTGGCCATTCATACAAGTCCTTATTTAGAGAACAAATGATTATGCTACCTTTGCACGGTCAGGATACCGCGGCCGTTGAACTAGTGTCACTGGGCAGGCAGTGCCTCCAATACTGAGCATGCTGGAGGTGATGTTTTTGGTAAACAGGCGGGGTTTGTGTTTGCCGAGTTCCTTTTACTTCTTTTAATCTTTCCTTACCGCACTCCTGTGTTGGGCTAACAATTGATTTGATATGTGTTTTATTAGTGGTTTGTCTTTATCGTGTTGTTAACTATCAGCGAGCATTCGTTGACTGTTATAAGCTTGTGCAAGGAGAAGTGCTTCTTGTTACTCATACTAGCATTATTGCTTCTATTATTAAATAGATTAGCCCAGTGGTGTGTTAGGAGTTGATTGGGATTTTTGGAATTAAGTGGTGGGAATTGTTGAGCTTGAACGCTTTCTTAATTGGTGGCTGCTCTTAGGCCTACTATGGTTTTGTTTAATTTTACTCTCTAAGTAAGGCTGTATCCTTGTTCTAAAAAGCTGAACCTTTTTAGATTATAATTTAAATTTACATTTCAATTTTGGGGTTATTAGGTAAATTTAAAGTTGAACTAAAATTCTGTCCTGGGCAACCAGCTATCACCAGGCTCGTTAGGCTTTTCACCTCTACTTATAAATCTTCTCACTATTTTGCGACATAGATGAGTTCACCCCCGTGGGTTGTTCATAAGTAGCTCGTCTGGTTTCGGGAGGTCTAGCTTAAGGTCTCTTTGCTAGGTTGTTCTAGCTAATTCATTATGCAAAAGGTACAAGGGGTAATCTTTGCTGTGTGTTACTTTAAATTTTCTTTCATCGTTCCCTTGCGGTACTTTCTCTATAGCTCCGAATAAAATTTCTATCTCCTATACTGTAATAATGCGGCTAAATGTTTTGATTGAGGTTGCAGTGATAATTGGATTGGTGGTTGGTTGGGCTAGTTTTGGCTCAAAGTGGTCATCGATATGTGAAATCTCCTGGGTGTAAGCCGGGTGCTTTTATTAAGCTACACTTTGATTTATCCAAGCACACTTTCCAGTACGCTTACCTTGTTACGACTTATCTCCTCTTGCTTTGGTTTGGTTGATGGATTACGTAGTGTCTGGGTATACTGCTTGAGGAGGGTGACGGGCGGTGTGTGCGTGCTTCATGGCCCTATTCAATTAAGCTCTCTATTCTTAATTTACTACTAAATCCACCTTTAGTTTTTAGTTTTCACAAAAACCTTCGTGAGTATGTTCTTGATTAGAAAATGTAGCCCATTTCTTCCCACTTCATGGGCTACACCTTGACCTAACTTTTTTATGTACTATTATTACGCTTACTTTTCTTCCTTTTCTGAGGGTTTGCTGAAGATGGCGGTATATAGACTGATTTAGCTAGAAGTGGTGAGGTATATCGGGGTTTATCGATTACAGAACAGGCTCCTCTAGAGGGATGTAAAGCACCGCCAAGTCCTTTGAGTTTTAAGCTATTGCTAGTAGTTCTCTGGCAGGTAGTTTTGTTACGTAAGCTATCTATGTTTAGGGCTGAGCATAGTGGGGTATCTAATCCCAGTTTGGGTCTCAGCTATCGTGCTGTCGGAAGTAGTAAAGTCACTTTCGTGGCATATTTTATATTAACGGTAGCTTTTTACGGCCTGGTTAAATTTTAACTTTAGTGTTATTGTGGTTCTTAACACGTTTTACGCCGTAGGCCTATTAATTTGGGTTAATCGTATGACCGCGGTGGCTGGCACGAAATTTACCAACTCTTGATGTTAACATGGCTTAGTCGAACTTTCATTCATGGCTTAATTTTTATCACTGCTGTGTCCCGTGGGGGTGTGGTTGAGCAAGGTGTTATGAGCTACTTGTAAGTGTGCTTGATACCCGCTCCTTTTAATCACATGGTGATTTAGAGGGCATCTTCACCGGGATGTGGAGACTTGCATGTGTAACCCTGTTAATAACTAATAGGAAGGCCAGGACCAAACCTTTGTGTTTACGGAGTCTTATGACCCTTCTAGGCATTTTCAGTGCCTTGCTTTATTTAATAAGCTACATTAAC